TGAGAAAACTCCCAAACAAAAGAGCGACTCTACTCCTTACTCAAGTTCTCAGTAAAGGCAAACCGATATTTCATTGATTCATTCTTCATTTGACACTTTAATTTTCTGAATTACTTATTCAATTACGACATAATAAATTAAATGTCAAATTTTTGAGTAGTCTACTTCCCTTCGAATGATGAATCCCCCCCTTTTTTTGAAAGGAATACTTTTGAACTCGTAAGGGATTTACTTGTTGATATATTGTTCTATTCGATCTTTTAGGTCCCTACTCACCTCGATGGTTATGCCGTGATGTCCCTTGAAGCATATATGCGATGGATAAACTCCTGTAACCATGCTATATTTGCTTACTTGAACAGAATCTCTCTCTAAAAAAAAATAGAATGGCAAATTCCACAAAAAAGTTTTTTTTTTCACGAGGTATAACTAGCAATTCTTTTTTATCTATTACAGAATCGACCATGGATCAATTCCCCTTTCATTTGGAAGTATTGAGAATACACCCATAATTCTGAGCTTCATGTTACTCGTCCCAATATACATGTCAAACTCGGGGCATCCCAATCAGATTGAATGGGATGACAGTTTCTCAGTCCGAATCTGTAAAATGATAATTTCGATCAAATCACACATCGCAGTATACTAGGCCCTCTAATTCCTTAAGTGGTTTATCTAAAAGATTCGCGATATAACTAGGAAGGCGTTTCAAATACCACACATGAGTCACTGGACATGCTAGTTTTATGTATCCCATTTGATATCTTCGTACACGAGAATCAACAAATTCGACTCCGCATTGTTCACAAAATTTTTTGTCTTCCTTTTCAGCTCCGATCACTCGATAATTTCCACAAGCACAAATTCCACTTTTTATAGGTCCAAAGATTCTTTCACAAAACAATCCGTCTTTTTCTGGTTTATTGGTTTTGTAATGAAAAGTGTAGGGTTTTGTTACCTCTCCAACTACCTCCCCATTAGGTAGAATTTTGTTAGCCCAAGCACTTATTTGTTGAGGAGAAACTGGTCCAATTCGAAGTTGTTGATGTTTATACCGGTCAATCATAGAATAGAAATTCTGATTCATTCAGATCAAGCTTCCTTCCTATTAATCTGGAAGTTTTTCTCAGATACAAGGAAATGATTCAGTTCCAGAGCCAAAGATCGTAGTTCTCGAACAAGCAATCGAAAAGATTCTGGAGCATCTTCAGGATTAGATATTGTTCCTCCAATAATCGTAGTCCCAAGTACTTCCTGACGAGCTCTAATATGATCAGATTTATAAGTAAGCATTTCTTGTAAAATATGAGCAACACCAAATCCCTCTAAAGCCCAAACTTCCATTTCTCCCACTCGTTGTCCCCCCTGTTTGGCCCTTCCTCTAAGGGGTTGTTGTGTAACAAGTGCGTAATGTCCACTGGAACGTCCATGTATTTTATCATCAACTTGATGAATTAATTTAAGTATATAGGACTTTCCTATTAGAACAGGTTGTTCAAAAGGATCTCCAGTTCTTCCATCAAATATTTTACTTTTTCCCGGATATTCGGGTTCAAATACCCATGGATTTTTTGTTTGCTTACTGGCTTCATATAATTCCGAAAACACTAGTTTTCTCGAAGCCTCTTGCTCGTATCTCTCATCAAAGGGGGCTATTCTATAATGTCTATTTAAAAGATCTCCCGCTAACCCGAGTGAACATTCAAATATCTGTCCCACATTCATTCGTGAGGGTACTCCTAAGGGGTTGAAAACCATATCAACCGGTGTTCCATCTTGTAAATAGGGCATATCTTGTCTAGGCAAAATTTTTGAAATAATACCCTTATTCCCATGTCTTCCAGCCACTTTATCACCCACTTTGATTTCACGTTTCTGTGAAATATATACACGAATCATTTCTGGGTTATAATTGGAACCCCCCTTTTTTTGGATCCATCTCACATCAATAACTCGACCCCTTCCGCCTATAGGTAATTTTAGAGAAGTTTCCTTTGCAGTGGATACCTGAATGCCAAGTATGGCTCGTAATAATCTATCCTCTGGAGCATACGACGACTCGTTCGCTGTCTGAGGCGTCAATTTACCTACTAAAATATCACCTGTTTCCACCCAAGATCCCAGCATCACGATTCCATTTCTGTCTAAATTGCGGAGTAAATGAGCCTCTAAATGTGGTATTTCGTTAGTAATTCTTTCAGGTCCCTGACTTGTCATATGGGTTTGAATTTCATATTTTCGGATGTGAAAAGAAGTATAAATATTACTATATACCAAACGCTCACTAATGAGTACCGCATCTTCAAAATTGTAGCCTTCCCATGGCATATAAGCTACTAATACATTTTTTCCCAAAGCGAGTTCTCCACCAACGGTAGCCGCACCGTCTGCTAAAATTTGTCCTTTTTTAATGTATTTACCCCGCGGAACCCGAGGTTTTTGGTGCATACAAGTATTTTTGTTGGAACGTTGATACATAACTAATGGAATATTTATAGTGTTTCCATTACCTGAGAAAACAATTTGGTGAGTATCAGTAGAAATGACCTTTCCTTCGTGTTCGGCTATAATTGAAACCCCCGAATCTAGAGCCGCTTGGCGTTCCAGTCCGGTTCCAACAATGCACTTCTCGGACCGAGAAAGCGGAACTGCTTGACGCTGCATATTAGAACTCATTAAAGCCCTATTCGCATCATTATGCTCGATAAAAGGAATGAGGGAGGCTCCAATAGAAAAATATTGGAAGGGAAAAATGCTTCGAAGATGAACCTGCTCCCATGCAATAGTCAGGAATTCTTGACGGTATCGAGCCGGAACAACCTGTTCTTCCTGAATACCCCGATTCAAGGCCAAAGAATTTCCTGCCGCTACCATATAATATTCATCTCTACTTGGGGATAAATAAACCATCTGTGCCTCTTTTTCTTTTGATCTTTCAGATATTTCATAAAATGGACTCTCTATAGATCCCCAATGACCAATCCTCACATGAATAGCTAAGGATCCTATAAGTCCAACATTGATTCCTTCGGAGGTGTCGATTGGGCAAATACGTCCATAGTGACTAGGATGGATATCTCGTATCCGAAAACTAGCAGTTCGCCCCGTCACCCCTCCAGGACCTAAATAACTCAATTTTCGCCCATGAACAATTTGTGTCAATGGATTTGTTCGATCCAAAACTTGAGATAAAGGGTGTAGGCCGAAAAATGATTCATAAGTGGTTGTTAATGAAGTTGAAGTTACCAAATTTTGAGGAGTTGGTATCAATTTATGCCGGATTGCTCCAGATATAGTTCCTCGAACCGCATTTTCTAAACGAACAAGAGCCAATCCAAATTGATCCTGCAACAGATCTGCTACAGAACGAATACGTTTATTTTTCAAGTGATTCATATCGTCAAGCGTACCCATTCCAAATTTCATTCCGATCAAATGATCCGCAGCAGCCAATACATCTCGCGGTAACAAAAATGTATTGTTCTGAGGTATATCAAGATTCAATCTCCGGTTGATATTTCGCCGACCAATTCTTCCTAATTCACATCTTTGTTGAAAAAATTTTTTTTGTAATTCCTTACACAAGGACTCAGAAAATACCGGATCCCCACCTACACAAGCAAATTGTTGATAAAACTCCAGAATGGCATTTTCTTTTGACCCGATCTTTTTTTTTTCCTTATCATTCGGGAAAGACAAGAAAATTTCAGGATAACAAACATTATCTAGAATTTCTTTTAGATTCAAACCCATAGCTGATGATAGAACTAGAATAGATATTTTTTGTTTCCTACTCACACGGGCCCATATCCTTGCTTTTCTATCAATTTCTAATTCCGATCTTCCTCCCCAATCCGATATTATGGTGCTGGTATAGACAGACATTCCGTTATGGTCCAATTCTGAACGGTAGTAAATGCCGGGACTTTGCAATATTTGATTAATCACAATTCTGTAAATTCCATTTACTATAAAGGTTCCCAGGGAATTCATTAGAGGAATGTTTCCAATAAATACTGTTTGTTCTTTCATATCTCTATCGGCTTTCCAAATTAATCCCGCAAGTACATATAATTCAGAAGAATACGTGAGCGATTCATACACAGCATCTCTTTCTTTTATCAAGGGTTCTGCCAATTGATATGTTTCCACAAATAATTTAAATTCAATTTCTTGATCTGTATCTTCAATTTTTGGAAACTTAAAAAATTCTTCCGTTAAGCCCTGATTAATAAACCTACAAAATCCCTCAATTTGAATCTGACTAAATCCAGGTATTGTGAACATCCCCTCATTTTCATCCCGGAGCATTTTAATCTTAAGTTTCCTGTTTATCGAAAAATCCCATTATTGGCTCACCTTTTCATCGATCCATATGGATCGATCTAGCAATAATGGAATATATATTCTGTTTACTGAATTACATAAAATTTTAGACAACTCCATATATGTATTTCATATATATGTATTTCATATGTATGTATGAACGGAGATGAGAATGAGAGGGTGAATAAAACAAAGAGAATTTTCGGCGCAAATTAGATTCGAATTTTCGAAAGCGAAAGATACAAATGGAAATAAATTGAAAAATTCCTGGAAAAAATTATGCCACTTAGTAGACTTGACTTATGAAGTCTTGTCTGGAATATCAAAATTGACCCAATTTCTACTTATTATTTATGATATTACGATCAGATTGAGTACAAAAAGTAGATTCGGGATTTAATTGACTCTCCAGGAATGAGATAAAGACGGAATAATCAGGAGCAGTATAGAGTTTATTTTGATTTTAACACTTCATACTCAACAAATGATTAGCGGATCTTTTTTTTTTATAGCAGAATTCATAGAATATGATTGAAGTGCATAACATAATAGGAGTAAGTTGTATTTATTAAGTACATGCCAATATAGTTATCTAGCTATCCGTATATTTCATCTTTTATTATAGTTTAATTCCACTTGGGGCAACACAGGTCGTGCCATATCATAATTGCTCTTTTCTATTCAATGAAAAATTAAAGCACGATCATTCTATTCTCTATCGAAATACATAGAGAAGATACCTGACCCGGTATCTGTAATTTCTGTTATGGGGTTTACATTTACATATATTTACATATATAATTGTTGTTATAATTGAAAAAAAAAAGATTGATTATTCAAATTATTGAAATTGAATGAAATTTTTGTTTTGTTATTGAATATTTATATTTTTATTATAATTAGTTAGAATATTATAATTAGTTAGAATTTTATAATTATAATTTTCATTATAATTTTATTATATTTTTTTTGATATATTTTTATTGAATTTTGATATTGATTAGTACTAAATTAGTAATAAATTTGATTTTCTTTATCATTAAAGATAAACAATTTCAAATTTCAAAATCGTTCATTAATTCAAAGTTAATAGTATAGTTAATGGTTCAATTTGCCTTGAATTTTTTAGTCATAAACCCATTTTTTTCTCTTTTTACTCTTTTTGTTTTTGAAAAGAAAGGAAAAGTTTCTAAATGGTATAAATATGTATAAAGATACAATCAATTGAAGAAAATGATCTCAATTAGGTCCAAAAAAAAAGAGGAATTATTCTTTAGAAAAGGAAAGGATAAGTACAACGGAATTCGGGATCCAAATTAAACCCCAAATTAGGAAAAATTTATAAAAGAAATAAGTATAATATAATTTAAAATTTCTATCCATTTTTTTTGTTTTGGCGACATGGCCAAGTGGTAAGGCGGGGGACTGCAAATCCTTTATCCCCAGTTCAAGTCTGGGTGTCGCCTGATCAAAAAACTCGAGATTTCTTATCCTGCTGATCTAAACCCAAATCGGCGAACCCGACAGAAACAGAGGTAAAGGCCTAGGCCTTGTCAATACTTGATTTTAAGAATGATCCATAGGTTCTAAAAAGGACTCTCTTTTTTTGCTTCTAGGATTCAAAATGGGTGATAGGAAAGACTATCAAATTTTCCTAATTTTATTACTTACTCTACACTACTAAGGTAGTTAGTGTCTACTGATTCAGTATAGAATTGGATTAGATAGGCTGATGAGAAATCAATTTCTAAGTTGTGTAAAGGAATGAATAGAGATACTCTGTCTCCAAATTCACAAGAAATTCTCAGCGCTCAATCAACCAATCCATATTGATTGGTTGGTTGGCCTTATAGAGATAGAATAAAGGTTCAAATTTTTCTTTCAGGAGATTACAAAAAAATGTAATATCGCATGGCATTTCAAATTCTTTCACAGAAAGAGAAACCATAAGGCTTAGAGAGAATATAGGTATAGAATAGATAGTTATCCACCTTGATAGTTTATTTTTATGTATTTTTTTTTATGTTATGAAAAAAGTCAACAAACAGTGAGTCTTACTATTCCTACATGTTTTATTTTATTAGGATAGGAGCATTCACTTGATATTCCCAAAGCATGTATATCGTATTTGTGCCTAATCTTTATTGATTCTACCAGCCTAGCCAGAAATACCATAATATAGGAACTTGTTACGACTGGATTTTTGGGATTGCTTCATCAACTAAGTCATGATTCCATTTTGACTCTACACCATTGATTCCACTATGATTAGTGATCAATAATGGAATAATTCTTTCATTTCATAAGGATAGGAGACATAATTCACATGGATATAGTAAGTCTCGCTTGGGCTGCTTTAATGGTAGTCTTTACATTTTCCCTTTCACTCGTAGTATGGGGAAGGAGTGGACTTTAGAAGTACTATTAATTGAGTAATTGAATTGTATCAATTGTTTAATTGATTGTTGTTTTATTTTACGAACTGTTTTGTGTAAAAATAAAAATGCCTCTGTTTTCAAATTCTACTGTACTATAGTAAAATATGAATAAGAAAATACACTAATGAATAATAACCATTCGAGCAAACAATGAATGATTACCATAGTTGTATTTCGAAACTCAAATCAACAGAATACATATGATAGGATTTTTTCCACCCAAGTTCTTTCTATTCTATTTTGATTTGATGAACCGGTTCTTACCAGAATTACAGATATTACAATAAAAAACAAGCAACCTTTCCTTTTTCCTTTATTTGTTTCCCCCTCTTTCTTTACTTTTACACTTTTACTGTTCCAAGAGAAAGTTGTTCTGCTATTACAGCGATACATACTTTCTACTGCAAGCTCTTAGTAATTGTCCAAACAAAACAGGTCCTACGCATAAAAAATCTTGCTTGCGTTGAGCGATCTATATATCATAACATTTAACATTTTAGACTTCTAGAAATTTTATTTATTTTTTTTAGGCTTTATCGACTCATCTAATGTCATATTTAAGCATGACAAATCAACGAATCTACTACCCCTTTTCCAGACCCGAAGAAGTTACCATAGAACTTCATGGACCATCTGTTTATAGCTCAATCGATGACTTCTTGGGAATGGTAAAAAAAAAAAAAAGGATTCCTTGGTTTTCTTTTATATATATATTATATAATTTTATATTTATATAAAAAAAATACCCATACTTTTCTTCCTACATTGATTGTTTTGATCTATCTCGGGATCCTTATTTAATTAAAATTATAAGAAGCCTAGAAATTAGGATAGAACAGTTGACCTTCAATTAATTTATTATTTATTTCGGATTGATCAATCATATAAATGGCTGTTGCGACGAAGACGAAAATAAATAAAATATGTAAAAAAGCACTCTAATTCTATTTATTTTTATATTTATTTACTTTTTTTATTTATATTTACTTTACATAAATAATTGTACATACATATTGGAAATTTATCTATGTTATCAAGCCTATATCTGTATCAAAATTTATATAATAATAGATAGTCTACAATACTAGATAGTGTGGTAGAAAGATATATATTTAAATTATATAGTTTAGTTCTTTCTACCATACTATCTCAGATACTGTCGATTCCAGTCCGATCATTTCATTTAAGACTTGGAGTTTAAATCCTTTTCTTCAATCATTGATAAGAAGTCAAAATATCAGTCAACTTAATCATTTTGACTGACTGTTTTTACATAGATGATAAGTAAAAAAGCAGTAGGAACTAGAATAAACAATGCAGTAGCAATAAATGCGAGAATATTTACTTCCATAATCTTATTGTTTTTTTTCTTCGCAATAACTCGGGATCTAATCCCATAGAGATGAGAAATTTGACTGCTGTAATTTAAATGGGATGAATTGCATCCTAATGATACTGAATCGGATCAATGTTATGAATAACAATATCTCATCTATCAAATCGACTCATCGTCGAGAATTGAATAGTATAACATAGGAAGATCTTTTATCCATACCAAGTAAAAATGGGATTTCTGATCCGATAAAGAATCCTACTGAATTTATCATCCTTTTCCACTCTTTTCTATAAACAGCCCTCTTCTTTATACAATATCTTTCCTTAGACTTATACAAATTATCTGATGAGATATCATATGACCGATATTCTATTGGCTATAGACCCAAGTAGTAGAAGTGCAATAGAAAAAATGACGCGTTGAACTCTAAGCTTTTTTTATGAATCGATATCGGATCGTCGGATCCTAGTTCGGGACTGACGGGGCTCGAACCCGCAGCTTCCGCCTTGACAGGGCGGTGCTCTGACCAATTGAACTACAATCCCAATAGGATGTACAGCATACATATTCTTGTGATATCATAAGAGCATTCTATTTGCTGTGTTGTAACATAGACACGAATGATATACGGATATCTACATAGAATAGACATGGACTATACTCTATCTAGTAATATAGTAAGAGTAACACGGTTTAACTAGTAATCCTGTGATTCTTTTTATTGCTACAAGATTTATTATCAACCTTTCAATGAGAAAAAACAACAAAAATTCAACTCTTTTCTTTATTCTTCCATATTGGGCATTTCTGGAAAATAAATTGGTTATATCATACTCAAAAGAAAGCGGCGAATTTTTGGGCCGAGCTGGATTTGAACCAGCGTAGACATATTGTCAACGAATTTACAGTCCGTCCCCATTAACCGCTCGGGCATCGACCCAGGAAGAATCAATTCAATTATAATTATATAAAATAAATAAATTATAATTTTATTTTATATAAATTATAACTAAATTAATTATATATCATAAATTATATCAAATTATATATATATATAATTTGATATATATATGATATGGGTTTTTTGATAATTGATAATCCACGATCAACTTACTTTCGCAGTACCCTACCCCCAGGGGAAGTCGAATCCCCGCTGCCTCCTTGAAAGAGAGATGTCCTGAACCGCTAGACGATAGGGGCATACCCGCCCGACCACCACCAGGCTATGATCATAGTATCATCAGTTTTTCGGAATTGTCAATACAAAAATATATAAAATATATATATATATATAAATAATTTATATATAAATATATTATATATATAATATAAATAATTAATTATAAATTATATAATTAATTATAAATTATAAATAAATTATAAATTATATATAAATAATTAATATAATAACGTAATGGTATGATTAGATCCGAAAGACCTTTCCCACTTTCACGATTCTATATAATTAGAATTTTTAATAATTTTTTATGGTTCATAAATGCCCCATTATCCCATTAAATTAGTTATATACATTACATTCATTATATACATTAAATTATATATTTTTATTTTATTATATTTATTTATTATATTTATTATAATATAATATTTATTATAATTATATTTATTATAAATATTTTTTATATATAAATATTTATTATAATATAATATATAATATTATATATAAACCAAAGAAGTATAGTATTCTTTTAGTTCAAGTAGTGATTGGTCTAACAGAAAAAGGATAGAAGTTTCATTTATTCAATTTACACTAATGGATTTGTTCAGATAAGACATCATTCAATCAAATTTCGTAAATCTATGTCGTCGTGTTGGTACACGTATCAAGTAAATCTTGTTCTGATGGATCGATAAAATAAAAGCAAAAACAATACAGAAA